GTTCCAGAAGATGTTAATGGTAAGCAAGAAGATTGTTTACGAAGAAACAACAAGAAAAATTCATATTCTGATACATAAGAGTTATATAGGAATCGAAATAGTCTTTTATTTTCTTTTTTCAAAAGAAAAATCGATTTCATTGAAGTAATAAGACTATTCCAATTCGAATAGTAGTTGAGAAAGAATCGCAATAAATGCAAAGATGGAACATCTTTGATCCGGTATTGAAGGAGTTGAACCAAGATTTCAAAATGGATAGGATAGGGTATTTCTATATGTGATAGATAATGTAAATGCAAAAATTTGTCTTCTAAAAAGGGAAATATTGAATGAATAGATCGTAAATTCTGAAACTTTGGTGTTTCTTTTTCTTTCGGACAAGATAATTCTCGTAGCGAGAATGGGATTTCTACAACGATCGCAAACCCCTCAGATAGAATCTGAGAATAAAACTCAGAATAAAAAAAATTGTTGTAATCCAACAATCGATCTTGGTTAGGATGATTAACCGAGTTAATCCAAAAATTCTGCTGATACATTCGAATAATTAAACGTTTCACAAGTAGTGAACTAAATTTCTTGTTATTACAACTAACAATTTCCACAGGTTCGGAACCTTTTAATCCATAATCATGGGCAAATGCATAAATATACTCCTGAAAGAGAAGTGGGTAAACGAAGTATTGTTGACGAGATTTCTGTTTTTCTGAATACCCTTCCAATTTTTCCATTTGTATTTCTACTTGAATCAGAAAGAAGAAGCATTTCTCGGTTTCTCAAATGATGATACATAGTGCAATATGGTCAAAACAGGGTGTTGCATTTTTTAATACAAACCCTGGAAAGAAAAGGAATCTAATCCACAGATCTTTTCCTTTTCTATCCAATTAGTTTATGTTTGTTCTAATTACAAAAGAGAACAAATCTTTTATTTTTGCAGGCCAATCGCTCTTTTGACTTTGGAATCCAGTCTCTTTATCAATATACTGCTTCTTTTACACATTCAATCCATAACATCCCTTTTCAATCTATAATCAAGAATAATTAGGATTTCTAAAAAAAAAAAAAAAAGAAAAAATCAAGGGTCCGTTCATAGGAAAACCCAACCTTTCCCCGCATCAGGCACTAATCTATTTTTAACGTCTAATTAGATCGGGGAATCATTTCAATTAAGAAGTTAAGCTCGTTGCTTTTTATTTTACCAGAATTGGAGCCAGGCTCTATCCATTTATTCACTAGACCCAGAAAATAGGAATTTTTTATTCCATTCCAAAAATCAAAAATAAGAAATTGATTTTATTACGACATGCTATTTTTTCCATTCATTACCCTTGAGGATCAGTCGTGGTCTTCTAGACTCTACCAAGAGTCTGGACGAATTTGTTGCTTCATCCAAATGTGTAAAAGATCATAGTCGCACTTAAAAGCCGAGTACTCTACCATTGAGTTAGCAACCCAGATAAAATAGGATCTTAGATACGATCGAAACCCAAAAATCAATGGAATTACACCGCACGCTCCTGTCAAAACATTGAACTAGCAAAACATTAAAAGAAAGATTTTATCGCCCATTAAAAACACTCAAATGCCAAAATGAACAGGTTCGGCTAAATTTCACTAAGGTTAAAAAAGGAGCGGCCCCAATCACGATAGCAAAATTGTCATTTTTTTAGCAATTTCTATTTCTTTATATAAATAAATCTTGTATGAGAGTACATGCAAGAGGGACAACCTTATCATTTGAGCGAAGTGTAGACAGAAAAACCTAATATGGAGTGAGGATAAAGAGACCTATCTATCTACAAATTCTATTTGTTCAATAGACCTTTGTCAATGGAAATACAATGGTAAGAAAACAAATTAGATAGAAAAAGTAAATAAAATAAGGGCTTATGTTGGATTGGCACGACATAAATCCAGTCAAAAATAGGACTAAGAAAGAGGCAAATTGTGTCTAAATAATTAGACAACGAGGGATACTAGTGATCCTCTCCTACTTTTTTATTCATTTAGTTCTTCAATTAACTCAAAGTTCCTTCTTTTTCTTTAAAGAATTCTGCCTTCCTTAAAATATCATAAACAGTTCTTGTAGGTTGAGCACCCTTTTCAAGGAAATAGAGAATAGCTGGAACATTTAAACAAGTTTGATTCTTTATCGGATCATAAAAACCTACTTTTCGAAGATCTCTTCCTTCTCTTCGAGATCGAACATCAATTGCAACGATTCGATAGACAGCTTATTGGGATAGATGTAGCTAAACAATGCCCCCCCTAGAAACGTATAGGAGGTTTTCTCCTCATACGGCTCGAGAAAAAGATTCGAATTTCTGTCTATAATACAAGTAGATAGAAATTAGACTATGACTTGCATTAATTTCCTTACAGAAAAAACAAATTTCATTTATACTCATGACTCAAGTTGGTTAATTTTGACTGACAGACTTAAAAGGAAAAATCCTTCCAAATTTTTTGAGTCGTCTCTAAACTCTTTTCTTTGTCTCATCTCGAACGAATTGACTTTTATTCCTTATTCTGATCCAATTCTATTGTTGAGACAATTGAAAATCGCGTTTACTTGTTCCGGAATTCTTTATCTTTGATTTGTGAAATCCTTGGGTTTAGACATTACTTCGGGAATTCCTATTCTTTTTTCTTTCAAAAGAGTAGCAACATACCCTTTTTTTCTTATTTCCTTCGATAAAGCATTTCCCTCTTCTATAGAAATCGAATATGGGCGATTGATTCTGATAAACTTTTAATTGAAAGAGTTTTTCCAATCTTCCAAAATTGGACTTTCTTCTTATTTTAACCTTTCGATTTCTATATTAAGGATAGACTGACAAAGTTGGCCTAATTTATTAGTTTTCACTAACCCTAGATTCTTTCCCTTGATAAAAAATCAATTCTGTCCTCTCGAGCTCCATCGTGTACTATTTACTTACAAACAACCCAGCGCAAATTTGGTTCGGGACGAATAGAACAGACTATGTCGAGCCAAGAGCATTTTCATTACTATGGAAAATGATGGATAACAAAATCCACAATCGATCATGTCCTTCAAGTCGCACGTTGCTTTCTACCACATCGTTTTAAACGAAGTTTTACCATAACAAACATTCCTCTAATTTCATTGCAAAGTGGTATAGGGAATTGATCCAATATGGATGGGATCATGAATAGTCATTGGTTTAGTTTAGTTTTTTGTATACTAATTCAAACTTGCTATCTATGGAGAAATATGGATAAAAGAAATAAGTATTTATCGGGGAAGACTCCGCAAAGATCCAATTTATTTAAACCCATATTCTATCATATGAAGGAAAGGAAACATAGTTCGAAAAAGACGAATAAACAAGTTTGCTTAAGACTTATTTTTTATTGAATTTCCATCCTCAACAGAGGACTCGAGATGGTCAATCCTGAAATGAGAAGCGAAGGATCGACTCTTCTCCAACAAATAAACTATCAACCTCAAAAAAAGTTTAATTAATTTAATTACTATATTAGAATTAGATTAGCAATATATTTTTCCATAACAAAAACTATTAACTAAATAAACTATTCCAATGAAAAGATTGAAAGTTTTTTGGTAGTTATAGAATTCTCGTACTTCTTCGACTCGAATACCAAAAGAGGGAAAAAAATGAAGTAAAAAAAAAAAACACATTTCGTGTAAAGTCAAATTAAGGCCTTTGCTTTTACTTATAGCATTCTTTCTTTTACCTAAAAGAAGCAACTCCAAATCAAAAATCAGGAGAAGTATGATTTTTTGAATCCATTCTATCCAACGAACAGTTCTTACCTTATCCTTACCAGAATGGATCATTCTGGATATTTAAAGAATCGCAGATCGAGATGGTTTTCGCTTAACCAAAGAGGGGCCCTTTTTACTAATAATATAATACAACAAAAATCTATCTCTATCATAAAGGGATAGGTCTCATTTTTTATACAGTGTTTTACGTCAAGTTTAAAAATTTTTCAATTAATTCGAAAGCCGAGTAGACAGAATATATGAATTTCTCTCTAATCCTCACATTCCATTGATTTAGAAATGGATATTTGCAAATCAGATAATATCTAAAATACAAAAATGGAGTTCCTATCCATAGAATAGAAACCCTTTTTCTTTTTTCGCAAGCCGATCTTGGTCAAAAGTTTTAAGACCTGTGCTGAAACTAAAAACTTCCTATTCTTTAATCTGGCCATGAAATATAGAATTAGGATACCCCCTTTATTTTCTTTTTATTTACTTACTTTAGTTCTTTAGTTCGGGAAAAATAAATAGGGGGTCCTTCTTTTCTTTCACATTAGATGTCAAATGTATCATGTAAGAATTCCCCCTTCATGGATATGGAGCATAAAGTTTATCTAAGAAGTTCGAATTTCAAAACACATATGAGTAATGAGTAGTAGTAGGGGCATATCCTGAATGTGACTGATAGACCCAATTTTTCATGAAAATAAAGATATTCAATTTGACTGGACTTGACACTTGATTATGTTTTCTGAGAAAGAAAAAGAATGCTTAGAAATGCATCTAATCTAAGAGTTCATAAGAGATAATTATTCTCTTTAATAAACTTTCTTTTGTCTCGTGTGGGGTACAATATGATTTCATCTTTCGTTTCATCAGAAAAAATCTGGGACGGAAGGATTCGAACCTCCGAGTAACGGGACCAAAACCCGCTGCCTTACCACTTGGCCACGCCCCATTTCTGGTTTTATGCGACACTAATAAACACTATTATGTTTATTTGTTATTCGTCAATCCCACTTCAATTACATAAAAAATGAGGGATACTCTCTTGCTAGGATTCTAGACATGCGGATAATATAGAATCCAAAAAATGCATTGATCATTACATGGAATTCTATTAAGATATTATATGAAAGTCGAATTTCTTCCATTCTCATTTGAGAGTGCGAATACAAGGAGGTATTTTGCGTTTGGGAAAGTCCGAAGAAAAAAGGATTTTGAACCCGCCTTTTCTTTTTTCCCTTAGAAAAATAACTCAATCAAAATCCAATTATCTACTCTACAAGAACGAAATGCTTGTTATGCCTAATATACTTAGTTTAACCTGTATCTGTTTTAATTCTGTTCTTTATCCGACTAGTTTTTTCTTCGCCAAATTGCCCGAAGCTTATGCCATTTTCAACCCAATCGTGGATTTTATGCCTGTCATACCTATACTCTTTTTTCTATTAGCCTTTGTTTGGCAAGCTGCTGTAAGTTTTCGATGAAATCTTTACTACTCTGTTCTGTCTGCCAAATTGAATGATGTATTCATTCCAAAAAAATTCTAAAAATGAATAAAAGCCGAGAAGTCTTATATTATGAACCTTCGATTCTAAAATTCTAATTCTTCTACATTGAATGTATAGCTGCAGCAATAAATTGGGATCCGCCTTTCTACCCCACCCCCTGCACCTACGTTGAGCAGGTACCTTTAGGTACCCACACAATACCTAACCTAATTTTTGATATTGATAAGAGTGCTTATTATAAATCAATTCTTGCAATTTTTTTCAAGAATTGATTTTTGCATTTTTAGGTGTAAAAATAAACAAAACCCATCCTAGTGGATCTGTGTGGTAAGGAAAAACGGGTAATCTATTCCTTAAAAAAAAATCTTGGAGATTATGTAATGCTTACTCTCAAACTTTTTGTTTATACAGTAGTGATATTCTTTGTTTCCCTCTTTATCTTTGGATTCTTATCTAATGACCCAGGACGTAATCCTGGGCGTGAGGAGTAAAAATCCAAATTTTTTTGGAATTTTTTCTTACAAATTGGATTTGTTTCGTACATTTATCTATGAGAAAATCCGGGGGTCAGAATTCCTTCCAATTCGAAAGTCCCAAATGATCCGAGGGGGCGGAAAGAGAGGGATTCGAACCCTCGGTACAAAAAAATTGTACAACGGATTAGCAATCCGCCGCTTTAGTCCACTCAGCCATCTCTCCCCGTTCCAAATCGAAAGGTTTCCGTGATATGACAGAGGCAAGAAATAACGATTGCAAAAAATCCTTCCTTTTTCTTTCAAAAGTCCATAAAAATTATATTGCCAATTCCATTTTAATTATATTCTTTTTTCTTAATGTTAATAAAAAAAAGAAGAAAATTCTTGTTTTTTCTTTCTAAAATTCGATATTGGCTGAGAAACAATCAGATAGATTTTCTCTTCAGCGGGCATTTTCATATAGGACTTGTTATAATAAAACAAGCAGGTTATATAAAAAATAAAAAACTCTTTTTTCGATTATTTATAAACAAAACAAAAAGGGTTCTTATCAAACCCACCATAAAATTGGAAAGAAAGATAAAGTAAGTAGACCTGACTCCTTGAATGATGCCTCTATCCACTATTCTGATATATAAATTCGATGTAGATGAAATTGTATAAGCGGATTTTTTGTATTTCCTTAGACTTAGACCGCGCAAGGCAAGAATTTTTCGCTATTTACGATTTCATATTCTTGTTACTAGATGTTCTATAGGAATAAGAAGAAATCGCAACTCCTTTCCGCTACACATAAAAATTGATTTCGAAAGTCAATTTTTTTTTTTCAATATCTTTCTTTTTTTTTTCAGAATCCAATTTTTGTTCTTCCACCCATGCAATAGAGAGCGAGTGGGAAAAGAGGGGTTACTTTTATTTTCATTTTTCCTTAAAAGATAGGCTTTGAAATAGGAGTCATGGAATAATGCTGAATTCAAATGTTTATTTCTATAGTATAAGAAAAACTAATCGAATCAAATTCATGGATTTACCACGACCTCGGTTGTGACCCCATAGATAAAAATAAAAAATTTCTATCTTCGAGACCTTTGAAAAAGGGCATTGAACGAGAAAGAAATCGTCCACAGATAATCAAACTATCGTATGCCTTGGAAGTGATATGAGGTGCTCGGAAATGGTTGAAGTAATTGAATAGGAGGATCACTATGACTATAGCCCTTGGTAGAGTTACTAAAGAAGAAAATGATCTATTTGATATTATGGACGACTGGTTACGAAGGGACCGTTTCGTTTTTGTAGGATGGTCCGGCCTATTGCTCTTTCCTTGTGCTTATTTCGCTTTAGGGGGTTGGTTTACAGGGACAACTTTTGTAACTTCTTGGTATACCCATGGATTGGCTAGTTCCTATTTGGAAGGTTGTAATTTCTTAACCGCGGCAGTTTCCACCCCTGCCAATAGTTTAGCACACTCTTTGTTGCTACTATGGGGCCCGGAAGCGCAAGGGGATTTTACTCGTTGGTGTCAATTAGGCGGTCTGTGGACTTTTGTCGCTCTCCATGGGGCTTTTGCACTAATAGGTTTCATGTTACGTCAATTTGAACTTGCTCGGTCTGTTCAATTGCGGCCTTATAATGCAATTTCATTCTCTGCTCCAATCGCTGTTTTTGTTTCCGTATTCCTTATTTATCCACTGGGGCAATCTGGTTGGTTCTTTGCGCCGAGTTTTGGCGTAGCAGCGATATTTCGATTCAT